CCACAGAGTCAACTTGAACAATTAGAACTTGACCCGATTTTAAATGCGGTCCTTTTTTGGCTATACATACATTTTCACAAAGAAACTGCCCAAGACTAACGATTGTAGATGTCTCTTCACAATAATTGTAATGGAGAAAATACCAATTCAAATGGAATGGATTCAAAATGATGTTACTGCATGAATAGGGATTATAAATTTGACCATTTTCATCCAGTAAATAATATTTAAGTATTTGAAAAATCTGTTTTAAATTGTCAAGTTGCAAATAGTTAGTTACCAAGATCTGATTATGGGTTATTAAATGGGAAAATAAATAAAAATTATAAATTGGAAAGCCTGTTCCTAACGGGCCCAAGGAATTACTAATTGGAATTAGGGGGTTCTTTTTGATTGATTCCTTTATCACATTGGGAGATTTTACATCGTTGAATGGGCCTATTCGAAAACAATTGGATGATGACAAAATTATCAAAGATTGAGATTCCTTATTTCGATTCAACAACGTATGGATAGTTCCTTGATTTGGATTAAGGGATTCTTGAATCCTTGCCTCGGAATAGGAATAAATGGAAGAAAACGGATTGACATTAGCGCGATCTGATCCCTTCTCAGAGATCAATCCTGAACCCGACAGATCGTTCCTTTTTCCGGTATAAGAAATAGGTGACTTCGCTAAGTCGATTCTTAGAAAATATCTAAGCAAACCATTTGTCCTTATTTCAACAAAGGAAGCACAGGCCTTTTCGATCTTTTTGTCTTGGTCCCAATTCAACACTAAAGAAGTCCGAACTAATTGAATACTTGTGTCCCAAATTTCAAGAATTGGGTCGTAATAAAGGATATAATTGACAACTCGAAGTTGTAGATTATCACTTTCCTGCAAGAGATCCGGCGGGAAAAGTCTTCCTAAATTTATACCATCCGTTTTTTTATATGGGACTACAGGTTGAACCAAAACAAAATACTTTTTTTCATACCTGGAAAGTTTCATTCGTTGGATATAAAGCCAATTTTTCAATTTTTTGTATTCTTTGGAATTTGGTTTTCCCCCTCCTGGTGGTATCAATCGGAATGCCTTATTTGTCTTTCCAGGAAAATGGATATCTCCAGAAAAGATTATCAGTTTGATTTTTTCTGCTTTTTTCTTCACTCGGACCAATCCGCCTACCCGACTTCTTCTATTTAAAGTGATTTGTGTATCTGCCCCAATAATACTATTGTGCCGTACCATTATGGAAGAAGATTCGGCCAAAATGTGGACTTCCACGGGAATAAAAAAAAATGGATTTACTTCCTTTTGGTATTTTGGCCAAAATACCTTGACTCCTCGATACTCAATCAAATCCTCTTCGTTGACGATTGAATTCAGTTCTCTAGTCTCATATTTAGTAAGTCCTGAGCTCTTTCTTATATATCGAGGATCATCGAAATAAGCAAGAATACTATTTCTACGGAGAATACCATTTCTGGGGATTTCCATTGAGATACCTGAAGAAGGTATTAGTTGGTTCTCGCCTTCTTGAATCGATTCGAGTGGAATGATGAATCTATTTCTTCGCCTCTTTGCCAATAAATCAGAATTGCCGTCGAGAATGGCCGGATATCTGAGATTATAACGACCCGTACATGTCATTCGATTAAGTTCTGAATAATCAGGAATCCTATCTCCTGTTTGATTTTTACCAGAAAAATACGAACTAAAAAATTTGTGTCTCACTTGATTAACTTGATTATTAGTTACTGAGGGGTTAGCAATATATCTTGGCTTGACAGAAAGAGAATAAGCGTTCATTTGATCTTGATCCTTGTGGATCGAACAGGGGCCTAGACTGTATCTCCAGGGCTCCCCTAATAATATCCATAAATGACTTGTTTTTGGTAAGAGATGAATATTACCATATGTAAATTCAGGTGCATGGTACACATCAGTATTCCAGTGCATTTCGCCCTCTGAGTCAGAATAAATATGTTTTCGAACCTTCTCTTTCAAATTCAAAGTGGATGTTCTCGCACGAATCTCAGCAATCACTTGTTCTGATTCTACATATTGATCGTTTTGAACTAAAAGAAAACTTTTGGGCGGAATACACACATTGTGTATAATATCTTCACTCTCAATAGTTACATACAAGTCTCTAGAACATAGAAAAGCAGGATGTCCATGACGTGTACGTGTCGGATGAACCAAATCCTCGTTGAATTTTATTTTTCCATTAGAAGGGGCTCGCACATGTTCTGCAGTACCCCCTGTGAATACTCCGCCGGTATGAAAAGTTCTTAATGTTAATTGAGTGCCCGGTTCTCCAATAGATTGACCTGCAATAATACCTACGGCTTCTCCCAATTCGACCAGGTCGTCATGAGCTGGACTCCGGCCATAACATAATTGACAAATCCAAGATGTACTCCTACAAGTAAAGGGGGTTCGAATAGAGATTGGTTGTGCTCTAAAAGTTATGAATCTACTGACAAGTCCAACCCCAATATCTTGATTTCTAGTAGCAATACATCGCGAACCTATATATATATCATCTGCTAATACACGGCCAATTAATGTTTGGATAAAAATCCTGTCCGCCATCATTCCATTTCGAGGACTTACAGAAATACCTCGAACGGTGCCACAATCTGTTCGACGTACAACAATGTGTTGAACTACTTCAACAAGTCTGCGCGTGAGATATCCTGCATCTGAGGTTCGGATAGCGGTATCCACAACCCCTTTACGGGCTCCGTAGCAAGAAATAATGTATTCTGTTAAAGAGAGTCCTTCGCGTAAATTGCTTTGGATGGGTAAATCAATCATTTGCCCTTGGGGATCCGACATTAATCCTCTCATACCTACTAATTGATGTACCTGAGAAGCATTTCCTCTGGCTCCCGAAAAAGACATTATATGGACTGGATTAAAAGGATCGGTCATCCGAAAATTAGGATTCATTTCTTGTCGCAAATATTCACTTGTGGCATACCATATTTCGATCGATTGACGTAATTTTTCTACCGCGTGTACATTCCCATAATGATGGTGTTTTTCCAAAATAAAACTTTGTTGTTCAGCGTCTTGAACTAGCCATCTTTTAGAAGGTATTGTTAAAAGATCATCAATTCCTAATGAAATGGATGCGGCGGTAGCTTGTCGGAAACCCAGAGTCTTTACTTGATCCAAGATATGTGATGTATATCCTATTCCATAGTGATCAATAAATCGACTAATAAGTCGTTTCATGGCAGTTCCGTCTATCACTTTATTGTGAAAGACCTGAGTGGGCCGTTCTGCCATCAGTACCTCCATATTGCGCTGAGTAGAATTTGACAATGGGCTTGAGTCAGTGATTGGAAAACTTCCTTTTCTAGATCTTGATTCACGTAGAAATTCCGCAATTATGGTCCTAGAATTATGGTCCTAGTTAACCCGGAGAGACTCGAATTCCCGTTGGTAGCATAGAATTACAACAGCCCTGCCAAAACCCCTGTATGGCTTCTTCTATTTCTCGATAAAGAGAAATATGACCAAGAGTGGTTCGAATATATATATAAAGAATTTCTTTTTTTATACTTCGTACTATTAGATAGTGTCCATAAATCTCATAATAAGTCCCCACAGATTCATAGTGAATTTCGATGGGAACTTCTCTTGCAGCAATAACGCGTTGATCTAGTCGCCACCGCAGCCACAAAGGACTACCTAAATTGATTCGTTTTTGCCGATAAGCTCCAATTGCATCATAGGGATTACAAAAAAAGGGTTCTTTTTTTTTTGTATACTTATAGTTATTATCTTCATTTTGATAGTTTCTACGATTACATGGATTATACCTATTTACACAAATACCCCGACGATTTCCACTCGTTAAGACATAGAGTCCACTAAGCATATCTTGAGTTGGTGCCGAAATGGGATCCCCAATAGTTGGAGACAAAAGATTCATATGAGAAAACATAAGTAAACGTGCCTCTGCTTGAGCCTCCAAAGATAAAGGCACATGAACAGCCATTTGATCCCCGTCAAAGTCTGCATTGAAGCCCTTACAAACTAATGGATGTAAACAAATAGCGCGTCCTTCCACTAAAACGGGGAGGAATGCCTGTATGCCTAATCTATGCAGAGTAGGCGCTCTATTCAGCAATACAGGATGGTCATCCAGAATTTCCTGAAGTATTTCCCATACAATCGGTTTTTTTTTCCGAATTTGACTCTTAGCAACTCCTATGTTCGAAGCAAGATGTTTTCTAATTAGGTCACGAATTACAAATGCCTGGAAAAGTTCTATTGCTATTTCGCGAGGCAATCCACATCGATGTAATGAAAGTGAAGGGCCCACGACAATCACGGACCGCCCTGAATAATCGACCCGTTTACCAAGCAGAGTCTCGCGAACTCTTCCTTCTTTGCCTTCAATTACATCTGAAAGCGACTTGTAAACTCTATTATGATCATCCCTCATTGGTTGTCCGCAGATTCCATTATCAAGAAGTGCATCCACGGCTTCTTGTAGCAATTTTTCCTGAGATATTATTAATTCTTCTGGCGTAGCTATACTTGTTGTTAATAGATCTGTAAGAGTATTATTCCGATAGATAATTCTTCTATAGATTTCATTAATATCCGAGGTCACTAGTTTATCCTCATCTATATGATAGATTGGTCTCAACTCAGGAGGAAGAACTGGTAATAGACACAAAACCATCCATTTTGGTTCTATATTTGTTCGAATAAAATGCTTAGCCAATTCCATGCGTCTAAGCAAAAAATCTTTTCTTCTTCCAACTTTTCGATCTTCCCATTCATTCCCTGTGGGTTCCTCTTCCTCCAATTCTTTCCATTCTACCAATGAATAGTCTATAATAATTCGTAAATCTAGATTGGCTAATTGTTGTCTGATAGAACCTCCCCCGGTAGACATCTCTCGATTTCGAAATGTATCGAAGCTCCGGGTAGTAAAAAAAATTGGGATTCTGTATTTCCAGGGTTGGATTTCATATTCCAATAAACC